TAGGAATTCTCTTGTTGAGACCCTACGAATCAATTAAAACCTCAGATTCATACTAGAACCACGATGATTTATAAATTTAGCCCCCAGCTAAATTCAAAGGTTTTCTGAGTAAAAACCATTTGATCATCACTTATTTAATGAGTAGATGTAATGACTCAACAAGATCTATAGAAAGAGCTGTCCTTCGGACAAAATGAATAAGTCTAAAGAAAGAAAAATCGTTTGATTTTGGATAGGAAATACCCATCTGAAATTGTTTTTTTTTTGAGTCCGGTTGCGAGGTCTGAATAGTAGGTATGAATCATAGTTCAAATATTTCTTTTCTTGATCTATTCTATATATTCCGTGCTCCGGATATTAGAATAAATATCCGACGGGGTAGAATCATCTTGATAGAGATGACAGGATCATTCTCTGTATTATCAATAGGATCAATTATAACAAGTCACACGCTCATATTCCGGAAATACCGAAACAAAGAAATTCCACAGTCGAACTACCAGAATGGTCTATAAATCCGAGTCTTAAGTAATTTTTTTTTTATTGAAAAACAAAGGCTTCATAGTTCTTATGAACCTAACTCATCGAAATTCCATCCAGTAAAACGGAAGAATTATAAATTTCCAAAATAATAGATAGGAATATCGCAAATAGAGCCATTGCGACTCCCATAAGTGGTGTAGTCCCCCAGCCCGGAGCTACTTTACCATATTCCGAATTTAATGGTTTCAATAAATTCCCTACGGTAGTTTGTCTTGGTCTAGATCTAGAACTACCCTCAACGGTTTGTGTAGCCATAAATCTTATTTAAGCATTGGTTAAGATCTGTTGACTTTGTATACCATTCCGTTATAGTTGTAAATAAACGATCTTATCGTAGATCCATTGTGATCTTGAAATTATCTAAAAATGGAAACAGCAACTTTAGTCGCCATCTTCATATCTGGTTTACTTGTAAGCTTTACGGGGTACGCCTTATATACCGCTTTTGGGCAACCCTCTCAACAACTAAGAGATCCATTCGAGGAACATGGGGACTAGACTAGTTGAAGTAATGAGCCTCCCAATATGGGAGACTCGTTACTTCAGTTGATATAATAAAAAATCATTTCATTTTTTAGTCGGAACCTTAGGCGGTTCGCGAAAAAAGATAGCGAAAAAAATTATCCCTAAAGTCGAGACTAAAAGGAATGTATAAACCAATGCTTCCATAGATTCGATCGTGGTTTACAATTATAGCTTTCACACCTATTCGTTTGGGTGGGATCATTTACCATACCATATAAAAAGAGGGAAAGAATCAAAGAAAAGAAGGTGATTCAAGTCAATATTTCTCGGGTACCCTATTCAAATAAAAAAAAATAGAGGTGAAAGATACCAGAGCAATCTTGTATCAAACTACTTGTCTCCTTGTAGTCGGATCTCCAAGTTTTTGGAATGCTCCAAATTCCACCTGAGCATCCAAATCTGGATCAATACCAGCAAAAACATCTCTGAACAAGGTTCTAGCGCCATGCCAAATATGCCCGAAAAAGAAGAGCAAAGCAAACGTAGCATGCCCAAAAGTGAACCAACCCCTTGGACTGCTACGAAAAACACCATCAGATTTCAAAGTAGCCCGGTCTAATTCAAAAATTTCACCTAATTGTGCACGTCTAGCATATTTTTTCACAGTAGCAGGATCACTATAACTGACTCCATTGAGTTCGCCACCATAGAACTCAACGGTTACACCTACTTGTTCAACACTATACTTTGATTCCGCCCTTCGAAAAGGAACATCCGCCCTCACAATCCCGTCTCCATCTACCAAAACTACCGGGAATGTTTCAAAAAAAGTAGGCATACGACGTACAAAAAGTTCGCGCCCTTCTTTATCTCTAAAGACGGGGTGTCCTAACCATCCAACAGCTATTCCATCTCCGCTGTCCATTGAGCCCGCTCTGAATAATCCTCCTTTTGCCGGATTATTACCAATGTAATCATAAAAAGCTAATTTTTCGGGAATTTTAGACCAAGCTTCCGATAAACTCAAATTTTCGGCTAGTCCAGCACCAACTCTTCGATATATTTCTTGCTGGAAGTATCCCTGATCCCACTGATAACGAGTGGGACCAAATAACTCGATTGGGGTAGTTGCTGAACCATACCACATAGTTCCAGCAACAACAAAAGCTGCAAAAAAAACAGCAGCGATACTACTAGAAAGTACAGTTTCAATATTGCCCATACGTAATCCTTTGTATAGACGTTGAGGCGGACGGACACTAAGATGGAATAGGCCCGCTAATATGCCCAGTGTACCTGCTGCAATATGATGAGAGGCGATTCCTCCTGGAACAAAAGGATCAAAACCTTCCGCGCCCCACGCTGGACTTACGGATTGTACTTTTCCAGTTAGTCCATAAGGATCGGACACCCATATTCCAGGCCCATATAAGCCTGTTACATGAAATGCGCCAAAACCAAAGCAAGCCACCCCTGAAAGAAATAAATGAATTCCAAAGATCTTGGGCAAATCCAAAGAGGGTTTTCCCGTACGTTCATCACAGAATATTTCTAGGTCCCAATACACCCAATGCCAGATGGCCGCCAAAAAGCACAAGCCAGAAAACACAATATGTGCCCCTGCCACGCCTTCATAACTCCAAATACCCGGATTGGTTATAGTTCCTCCTGAAATACTCCAACCACCCCACGAATTGGTTATTCCTAAACGAGTCATGAAGGGTATAACAAACATGCCTTGTCTCCACATTGGATCAAGAACGGGGTCAGAGGGATCAAAAACCGCTAATTCGTATAGAGCCATCGAACCGGCCCAACCCGAAACTAGAGCCGTATGCATTATATGGACAGAAAGCAATCGACCGGGATCATTCAATACGACAGTATGAACACGATACCAAGGCAAACCCATGGAAATACCCCTTTATCAAAGAAAAATAGACACTATGTAACTTTATCGCATTGGAATATACTATGTTATGTACTTTTCAGCGGATTCTGTATGAGAAAAGGTTACTATTTATTCTATTCCGTTGAAAATAACGGAAAAATTCTGTTCGTAAGAACAAAGAGAAGCAGATCTATTCTATACCCGATAAGTGCCAATACGCAATGGGAGCATTGGTCCCATTTTGTGGGAACGAATGCATGGATACTTGTTTATTATTCGAACAGTCGGTCCCTTCATTCAAATTTTGATTTATTCATTCTGTCTTTCTCTAAAAACCTTCCAATTTATGTATAAACTAGAATAAACAGAAAAAAATGATGAAGACAATAAACTGATTCTTACGTTTCCATATTAAAGTGAAGTATAGTACTTAATTTTTTTCTTTAATTTAATGCCTATTGGTGTTCCAAAAGTACCTTTTCGGAGTCCTGGAGAGGAAGATGCAGTTTGGGTTGACGTATAGTGCGACTTGTCAGACATATTGGGTCATATGGGATTTACCCGTTTTCTCCCCCGATTGAGATATCCTCTGTTTCGCCCAAGAAATATTGTATTGATTGAAGAATCAATCATTCGAAGCGTGAAGTGAAATTAGATTAATTTATATTGAGGATCAATATTATCAATTAGAAGAATTTATGGTTGACTTGGACTAATAAAATCAAGTATCCAGGCTCCGTTCAGAAAATACCAAATTGGTAATAGTAATATATGTAGAATTACCACTTGTAGCATAGACGATTCTTAGTATTTAATTATAGGGGTGATCTCAAACTGCCATGCCAACCAGTATGATGAATACATCGAATAGTTTGGGGGAGGCATAAAACGAATTGAAAAAGTCGTAGCAAAAAGAAATGGTACTGAGATCATTTGTCCTATATGTGCAAATAGAATTCGGGCAGATCTTTCCCCGGAGTAGAACATGAACCTAAAAGAATTGAAAGGACCCATTCAGGAACAAGAAAATGACATCGTGATTTGAATCTCGACGAAACAATACATCAATGAAGGTTAATTCAATAAAAATAAATAAGTTAAGTTCAGTAAATTCTTTTTTTTAGGGAAGGGAGCTAAAACTCATATTTTTTTGAAAAATAGAAGAAAAACCCCTTCATTTTCATTAGAAAAACGGAAATCTGTAAAAAAAAAAGAGATAGGATTGGAATCGACACGTTGATTCTTTTTTTCGCAATTTTTTTGAACCGTATGCATCCAAAGGTGCACGTACGGTTCAAAAGGGATACAATTTTGTCCTAATCAACCGACTTTATCGAGAAAGATTACTTTTTTTAGGCCAAGAAGTTGATAGCGAGATCTCAAATCAACTTGTTGGTCTCATGGTATATCTCAGTATAGAAGATGATACTAAGGATCTTTATTTGTTTATAAACTCCCCCGGCGGATGGGTAATACCAGGAATAGCCATTTATGATACTATGCAATTTGTTTCGCCTGATGTACATACAATATGCATGGGATTAGCCGCTTCAATGGGATCTTTTATTCTGGTCGGAGGAGAAATTACCAAACGTCTAGCATTCCCTCACGCTTGGCGCCAATGAGTTTTTATTTGAAAAAAAAAAGAAGAAGACTATGCCTTCGCCATATCGAATGTGAATAATAGGTAATAATAGCATGGCACTTCGAGTTCGATATGAACAAACTATTATTGTTTTTCCTAACACGAGATTTTGTATCGAGATAGTAGTATGAAACAAAGGTTATTTCCGATTTGATTTTATTTATGTGTCGGGAGTACATTTTCAGCGTCACAAACCATTTTTCTTCCACACCAGAAGTCTCCTTCTGATATTTATGTTACGAAAGAAAGAGTGCGAAAATGAAAAAAAAAAGATCATTTTTCCTTATTTGATCATATCAAAAAGAAACTTTGGGATTGCTAAATCGCAGACGAGATAAATATAGAAAGCAACAGAACCATCATAGTATTTTTTTACTCCTACAATACGAAAGGAAGGGTGGTAAATGGATCATTCAACGATCTGGATCGGATGGATTCTCTTTTTTTCTTCGATAGAATAGAAAGGAAATTCCATTGCAGAGCCGTATGCAATGCACAAAAGATGCCTGTACGGCTGTTCAATTCTATTTGTTTTTTTTTCTTCTTGTTTTTTTATCCCTTACTTTAGCCCAATCGTGCGAGATAGAAGAACCGTTTATGCATGATGTTATATCAAATATTATCCGGGTTATGATTCACCAGCCCGCTAGTTCTTTTTATGAGGCGCAAGCAGGCGAATTTATCCTGGAAGCGGAAGAACTACTGAAACTTCGCGAAACCCTCACAAAGGTTTATGTACAAAGAACGGGCAACCCTTTATGGGTTATATCCGAAGACATGGAAAGGGATGTTTTTATGTCAGCAAAAGAAGCCCAAGCTCATGGAATTGTTGATCTTGTAGCGGTCGAAAATGAAAATACTGGGGATTCCGTGTAAATACATGATTCCGCTTCAAACCATAATTCGAATTTTCCGCGATTTTATATTGAATGGAAATAATTCATAATCATCAATCATCAGGTTAAGATCGATCTAAACCAACCTATTTTGTTATATATATTATGATATGCCGACAATTAAACAACTTATTAGAAACACAAGACAGCCAATAAGAAATATCACGAAATCCCCCGCGCTTCGAGGATGTCCTCAGCGTAGGGGAACATGTACTAGGGTGTATGTGCGACTCGTTTAGATCATGAGTTCGAACAAATGAAACAATTTTTCCAGTACCAATCACCAGTACCAATGAATAGGATAGATAGAGCGGAAAAAGCCATTTACTATCTAAAAATAAACTAAAAAAAAAAAAATGAAGATCTATCATATACCTATATTTTTTGTGTATGAAGTTGAAATTTATGGTTTCCATTGGTGCAAATCCAATCACCTCAATTTGAGATGAGAAGCAATTCCCCATTGGTAGCATAGCAAATAGTTATCCATTAAGCGGAGGAAATAGTACTATAAGAAGTAAAAAGGTTATGTTCCTATTTTTGAAAGAACGGACTAACAAGGTCAGCTACCTAGCCAACTTTCATAATTAAATGCCGTCACTGTATGGATATCCTTTCTTGTGAAAAGAGCTATTACTGTATAATTGATTGGTAGAGCCAAGGAGAGTGAACTATACAAGTTCACAATAACATTTGATTAAATGAAAGAGGGGGCTCCGGTGTATAGAGAGGACCTCACCGTTTACGAAGTAACCATAGAAACGACGGAACCCACTTTTTTTTCTTTTATTTAATCGCTAGAATTTCCTATTTCCAGGTAAAATACCTGGAAGAAAAAAAATAGTGGTTGGGAAGGTCATAGTAGCAAAAGCCATTGGAATTTCTATTTTATATATCGGAAAAATCCGTTTTGTTATTAATCAATCGGGGGATAAAAGTATGACTGAAAGAAGAGAAATCAATTAGTTATTCATTAAAGTTTAATTTGATTCAATGACCAGAGTTAAACGAGGATATATAGCTCGGAGACGTCGAACAAAAATTCGTTTATTTGCATCAACCTTTATAGGGGCTCATTCAAGGCTTACCCGAACCGCTACTCAACAGAAAATGAGAGCTTTGGTTTCCTCTCATCGAGATAGGGGCAGGCAAAAGAGGGACTTTCGTCGTTTGTGGATCACTCGGATAAATGCAGCAGTTCGTGAGAATGGGGTATTCTATAGTTATAGTAGATTAATACACAATCTGTACAAAAAGCAATTGCTTCTTAATCGTAAAATACTTGCGCAAATAGCTATATCAAATAAGAATTGTCTTTACATGATTTCCAATAAGATTATCAAATAAAAGATAAAAGGGATTCTATTCTAAAGTCATATATAGGAATGCTTGAAACAGAATTCCCCGGAGAACGGCCTCCGGGAAGATAAAAATAAATTAAGAAATTTAGATAAGTAGTAGGAATGAATAAACATCTTTCAAAAAAAGATTCCTTCTTTCCTTTCCCTATTTATTGTTTCTTATAACACAACAATCAAATCCAGATTTGAGGCTTTTTCGAACAAAACATCAATCTGAGCTTGAGTTCCAATTAGAGTTTTGAATCAATGGAAGAGTATATCTATTTATTTCTGGTTCTAGGACCAGTAGTTCTAGGGACCGACTCCGCTCTCTCAAACTGTTTTTCATTATTAAGAAAAGGTAACAAAGATAAAATACGAGCTTGTTTTATAGCAATAGTAATTAATCGTTGTTGTTTCAAGGTCAATCTATTCACCCGTCTAGATAATATTTTTCCCTGTTCACTAATAAATCGACTAATTAAACTCATGTTTCTATAATCAATTCGATCCCCCGATTCAATTGGGGGAAAACGCCTACGAAAAGATTGCTTGGATTTACGAAAAGGTTGCTTGGATTTATCCATGGTTTATTCCTTATCTCTAAAATTCTATTTTTTTATTCATTTCAGATCCGACCGAAATAGGTTTTATTTGTATTTTGTATATTATATATATATATGTATATGTGGTAATGTTAAGTTCTTCCTTTTCCTCCTCCTTTGATTTGAAAGATCATACACACGTGCTCCGTTCGATCTATTTCTTTATTTCCCCATGAATCGTATGCTTGTGACAATAGCGACAAAATTTTCTCAAGTCTAATCGACTGGGTGTATTGTGTCGATTCTTTTGAGTAATATATCTAGAAATGCCCGGCGATTCCTTATTGACACCATTTTGGATACAACTTGTACATTCCAAAATAACTCTAACTCGGACATCTTTACCCTTAGCCATGAACCTCCTTTGAATTTTTGTTTGATCGACTTAACTCTTCTATTTTCGACCCGAACCTAAGAAGACGAAAAGAACAAAAAAGAAAAAAAATCAATATCAAATATCAATAGAAGTTACTAACTAGAAATTCCATTTCTAAAGTTTTCGTTCTAATTATTTATGTAATTCTAATTAATATTAATAGAATATTATTTCTATAGTAATAATGTAAGTAATACAATTTTTTCTAACTATCAATTATTCGTATTCTAATCCCAGTATTTCATTTAAGTATCTTTTTCTATGCTATGCTTTCGTGAAGCTTTTATTTACCTTACACTGGACCCTCTTTCCATTTCTGTTCTCCAAAATAGGATCTTAGATCCACCGGATTTTTGCTGAGGTTCAATACACTTTTTATTTTTCTTTCCTTCCTATCCTAAAGAACTGAAAAAAGGGGGGGGCGAAGTTTTAGTCACGTCGCGTAGAATTGTATCTCAAATTTTCTTTATTTTTTCGCATATCAATAACTAGAATGAAAAAAAAGGGAATGACAAAGCATCTGGGAATAAACGATTAATTTCTATCAATAGACCCGCTAAAGACCCAAACCATAGAGTAGTTAGCACAGGTGCTGTGGAAAGATATGTTTTTATATCTTGCATTGAAAATCCTCCTTCTTTATTGTAATACATATATGGTCAGATGCTGTAGTTCAAGATCATTTGTATTTTTTTGTACGGAATTCCTAACAAAAACGGATATGTATAATGAACAGTAGATGAGATTTTCCTATCCCTGTTCCTAAAAAAGGGGGATCCCCTTCTTCCTAAGCATTACCGATAAATATTCATTCTTTTTTTATACGTTAGGTTTCAGATGTATATAATTCTTTTATTATATGAAACCAAAAAGAAGAAATGACAAGAAAATTCTATATGGATAGAGGGGAAAATAACGATATGGAAAACAAGACATGGATTTTGTACAATGACACTGTACAACAATTTTAAACAGGGATGTAGCGCAGCTTGGTAGCGCGTTTGTTTTGGGTACAAAATGTCACGGGTTCAAATCCTGTCATCCCTACCTATTACTTCTCCTATGGGCGGTAACGAGGGATTAATTGAGTGAGATCAATTAAATAAAATCGGACATAATCTTTCATTTTTGCATACCAATGTATGCAAGACGCATTGGGGGTACAAAAATGCAAAAATCCTTTTCTTTACAATCGTATCTCCTGGCATAAGAAAGCGCTCTTAGTTCAGTTCGGTAGAACGCGGGTCTCCAAAACCCGATGTCGTAGGTTCAAATCCTACAGAGCGTGATTCCGTTTATGTTATTTCGAATCACAATAAAAAAACTTACCAAAACACAGTTGAATTGCAACTTGAATTTGACCTCCTCCTGCAAGGAGGAGGTCAATCAAAAAAAAATGTTATTCAATCAAAGGTCCAACTGATCACCGCGTCTGTATTGTAAATATGCAGTTACAAATAATCCCGCTAAAGTAATAGGAATTAGACCTAAGACGATTCCAAATAGAAAAACTTCAATCATTTCGATTTGTTTGAGGAGATAAAAAGAAAGGTAAGATCTATCCCTAAATATTAATCTGAAAAATCCGCGAATCTCAATGACCAAGAATTAACAATTGACACGGGAAGGGGCCGTAGAATACCTGAAAGAGAAATATTTATTTTTATGAATTTGTTCATTCAATTCATTTCAAATAAGTCGTATCTTGTTCAAACCAATTAATAGAGCTGGGGTTATAGTTGAAGCAGCCAATAGAAAACCGAAATAACTAGTTATAGTAGGCATGAAAGAGCTAAATTAGATATCTTCTTTTGCTACATATGTTGATAAAACACTTACCTAAGTTTCCATTTTTTCAGATACGACGGTAAGAAAAAATCAATTGACAGAATTAGTTTAGTTCTAATTGAAAGTTCTTGATTCATCAGTCATTATAGATAGTACTAAAAAAAAAATAGAATTCCAAATTACATAGGTAAAAAAAATTAATTTATCCGCTTATTTAAGTAACTTTTGAATATTTGGAATAAAAGAATTGGATTTGAAAATAACTTCAATTTTGATCATTTCTTTTTCAATAGAATCTAGTCCATTTTGGAGAAAACGGCTTGATACCAACTTTTAATGAATTTTCTATTTTTAAATTGGATACTTATTTTAAACCATCGGATTCAGTTCAGTACAGTAATAGGTTGGTTAATTGCCCATAATATCTCAAATCAGAAGAAAAAAAGTGTCC